TATTTGACCCCTTCTCCTACAAAGAAACTTGCAACACCAACACCATTGGTAATTCCGTCAATTACTCGTCTATCCAAAAAATGAGTTACTTCAGCTAATCCTCTTATACCTTTAATTATGCATGTTGCATAAAAAACATCTATGTAACCACGATTATATGACCAATTGTATATCACATTTATTATTCGGTCTAAGAAGATTCTCTTAGAACCTATTTTTTTTAAAAATGAATTGATTAAGTACAAATTCTGAAAAGATGAATAAACAGAACCATATAAAAGAAACGCTATGAATATTCCAAAACAGGCTATACTGACTGAATAAGTTGCATTTGTCACAAATTCATACCAATCCACAGAATAGTTCGAATTTGGATGTAAAAGATTTATTGACGGAGTTAACCATTTCGATAATATATCAAAATCCATTACTTCTTGATCGAAAGGAATTCCTATGGATCCAACAAACAAAGTAAATAGGACCAATACAAGTAGAGACAATAGCATAGTATTGTCCGATTCATGGGGATACGTTGAAGTGTCTTTCTTTTCAAAAGAAATTCTAAAGGATCGTATCAGATTTCTTACATTGCCATCCGTTTTGTATATCTTCGTTTTCGAAAAAAAGAAAACCTTTTCATTATTATTCATTGTTGATAAAAACAAATTTCTGTTAACTAGTTTGGTTCCTTCTTTCCCCCATATAGATATTAAATAGAACGAGCTATTTTTAGTAACACTGTAATTTTGAAAAAGGGCGCGTAAATTACCATCAAAAGTAAGTAAATACATCCGAAACATATAAAATGCAGTTAACCCTGCTGTAAAACAAGCTATTATCGCGAAAATCGGTGAATACAACCAACTATCATTAATAATTTCATCTTTAGACCAAAAACAAGCAAGAGGTGGAATTCCACAAAGAGAAAGTGTACCTAATAAAAAAGTCGTTTTTGTAATTGGCACATATTTTGTTAAACCACCCATAAGAACCATGTTCTGACTTTTATCTGGCGAATATCCAACAATGGGTTCCATTGAATGAATAATTGATCCGGATCCTAAAAACAATAATGCTTTCGAATAGGCATGAGTGATCAAATGGAATAAAGCAGCTCGATAAGAGCCTATCCCTGGGGCTAACATAATATAACCCAATTGAGACATTGTAGAATAGGCTAAACTTTTCTTAATGTCTCTTTGAGCAAGAGCTAAAGTAGCCCCTAATAGTACCGTAATTGCACCTATCAAAGAAATGAGATTCATTATGTAAGGTATGACTGTAAAAAGCGGAAGAAGCCGAGCGACAAGAAAAATTCCCGCTGCTACCATAGTAGCAGCATGTATAAGAGCCGAAATAGGAGTAGGCCCTTCCATGGCATCAGGTAACCATACGTGAAGGGGAAATTGTGCGGATTTAGCAACTGCACCGACGAATAATAGGGAAGCACACAGAGTAGCAAATAAAGAATTGACCCCATTATTATGGATCAAGTTATTGAAGATTTCGAACAAATCCCGAAATTCGAAACTCCCTGTTATCCAATAAAAACCTAAGATTCCTAATAATAACCCAAAATCCCCTACACGATTAGTTACAAACGCTTTTTGACAAGCATTTGCTGCAGTGGGTCGTGTGAACCAAAAACCTATTAATAAATACGAGCACATTCCCACTAGTTCCCAAAAAATATAAATTTGTATCAAATTGGAACTAGTAACTAATCCCAACATGGAAGTATTGGAAAAACTCATATAAGCAAAAAATCTCAAATATCCTTGATCATGAGCCATATAATTGTCACTATAAATAAGAACCATGATTCCAACAGTAGTGATTAGTATTGACATAATAGAAGTAAGTGGGTCGATCAAGTGGCCGAACTCTAAAGAAAAATCATTATTGATGGTCCAAGACCATAGATGTTGATAGATAGAACTGCCATTTATCTGTTGAATAGACAAATCGGATGAAAAAACCATAACTATACTTAGCAATGAAACACTAGGAAAAGTCCACATACGACGAAGATTTTTTGTTGCGGTCGGAACAAACAGAAGTCCCAATCCTATTGACATAGTAACTGGAAGTGGAGCAAAAGGTATGATCCATGCATATGGATATGTATGTTCCATAAGAAAATCAAACTTTCTTTTTTTATTCTTATTAATTGTTTCCGATTCACCAGACCTTATCTCTTTTGGAAGGAGCAATAATCAAATAAATAAAATAAAGATATAAAATCAAATATGATTTTGAATTCTTAATTATTCTGATTCTTTCCAAAATATTGAAAAAACAAAAAATTCAAATCAAGAAGTTCCATTTCTTCAAATGACCAAGTTACTAGTTACAAGTGACTACCTAGTTATTAACGTTAACGAAGATATTTATTAAGATAAGAAATATAAGATTTTAAAGCATTCCACTCAGATATTACGGTGATTTCTATCCATATGTATATCAATATAGTAAGGAAAAAGAATGATACCAAAAATCAAATACTCGATTCTGATATGTATCATAGGATCCGTCATTAACTCGACCCCATAAAATACGACCTAGTTTTTTTTTTTTTTATTTCGTTTATTCGGAGTCATTAACTAATTCATTGTGGAACTGATTGATTGGCTTCTAGTCCAATAAAACAAACTCATCCTTATGGAAAATCCTCTAATACTTGTCACTTCGCATAGAACTAAAATAATAAATTACTAAAATTTCCCTTATCAAGTAATGTATTGTTTAACGGATTAACTACTTCATTTAAACTATTCATTTAAATTATGGGGACTCTATCTCGGAGCTTGATCAATTAATAGAAAAAGTGACATTCATTATTGTTTTATTAAACTAGGTAAGGGTTCTTAAGCTTTTCGATTTATTAAAGGTAAGATGACAAACAATAGAATATATAAAGAGACTGAAATATGAATTGAAATCTTTTTGATTCTTATCGATAGCAACCGATTCAATTTCCACGGTAGTAGATCCCCCTCATAGACATACATAGATTGAATGAATATATGAAGCTACCAATCAGTACAAATTTTTCTTCGGACATTGTATGTAATATTGTATGTAATAGAGATGTTAAAAAAAAAAACTCCTTTGAAAATCACATCGTTCTTTCTTTTTCCTTCTATTTTCTTTTTTTTTTATCCCTAGTGATACCATATGCGATGCTTACGTATCTATATTTTTATATATTATGAAGTAAGTATTAACTATGGAATAAATATAGATAATGAATAGAAAGAACGATCCATTTTGAACAATAAATGTCTTTCACATCCAACTATAAAAATGAGTGATCCTTTTTTTTTTTTGAAATGGCGGTTCCAAAGAAACGTACTTCTCTTTCAAAAAAGCGTATTCGTAAAAATATTTGGAAAGGAAAGGGATGTCAGGCCGCGGCAAAAGCCTTATCTTTAGCTAAATCGATTTCTACTGGGCATTCAAAAAGTTTTTTTGTGCGACAAAAATAAAGCCTTAGAATGATCTGAATCGACATGACTCGATGAATTGGATGATTTATAAGATGAAGAATTCACATTAACTAAAGTTTTGAACTTATCAATATGAAATAGAACTAGCTGTTGTGGTATGTAGAATAAGAATTATTCTGTATACTAGGTTCTAAAAAGAATTTCTTTTTTGTTTGAAAAAAAAAAAGAAAGAAGTAGTTAGACACAAAATACAAGGTTTCACTTTTCATTATAGTTTTATAGTTATAGTAGATTTTTATAATTTGCGAGATGGGGATTGTAACTTTCCCCATCGATTCGCTTTTCACTCACAATAACGAAACTCTTATTTCTTTTTTTTTTTTTTAGGAAGGGTTTTATTGGATTATGTATCTCCAATAGTTATACATCATTAAGATTTTTGGAAGATCTGAAACAAGTATGAACGAGGTTCGAACCCCGTTTTTTTTTTTGTTCCATAGGAGCGCAGAGATAAGATCTATAGTAAAAATCAATGAATCATTGAAACTAATTGATTAAATGAAAACCTTGCTTTGTAGCTCTCTGAATCACTACATATCTACATAGACTCCCTCTTGTGTCGAATGGATCAACAAAAAAACAAACTAATAAAACTGCCAGATCCCCCGGAGATCCATATTTATGTACAAAGAATGAGTCAATCTTACCTAATCCAACCAAAATAGATCCTATCCTATGTTTGGGCTGGAGGATCGATCAATCGATATATCTAGATCTAATATTTAAATAGATTTTATCTATTTAAAGAGATCTTATAAGTTAAAATTAGATTTTCTAAGGTTTCTAAGTAAAGTATAGAATTCTGATAAAGATCAAAACTCTTTTGTTAAATGATTGATATGCCTGGCCCAATACCTAATGGGTTTGGTAAATCCTCACACGAATTATGTTATGTAGACAATGAGGATCCCAATCATTAATACAGTTTTGATATCAAACTATCAAAATATTTATAGAAATTCCTTGGATGTAGTAATGAGGTTGTGATACATAAAAAATATTGTTTTCTTTTGTTTATTGAAAATGAATCTTTTTGATTTCGGATCTACGAAATCAAATAAATGAGAAATGAATCAAAATGAGAAAAAAAAAAAAATTCTTGGTTCTATACCTCGACTGAGGGCATAACCGTATAGTTCCAACTGTTCCAGAAGAACTTAGAATACGGGAAAGCTCGCTGTTAAAAACTCTACCACGAGACTAAGGATTATGGAACGTTTAAATATTTATTTGAATGGGTCTTTATTCATGGATTCAAACGTTTCCTAAAATAGATTGCATTAAATCCTTCAATCTCGACGATTGAACATCATATAGGCTATGATTATTTCAATCAAGCCGCCATGGTGAAATTGGTAGACACGCTGCTCTTAGGAAGCAGTGCTAGAGCATCTCGGTTCGAGTCCGAGTGGCGGCATCCTCTAAAAAAGGCACAACAATAGATCCTATAATGAATTCAATTACGGATTTCTATTTCGTAATTTTGGATACCCTCCTTAAAAAAAAAAAAACAATTTTTTTTTTATGATATTTGCGACTTTAGAACATATATTAACTCACATCTCTTTTTCTATCATTTCAATTGTGATTACGATTCATTTAATGACCTTATTAGTCCATGAAACTGTAGGACTATTTGATTCGTCAGAAAAGGGCATGATGGCTACTTTTTTCTGTATAACAGGATTATTAGTTACTCGTTGGATTTATTCGAGACATTTCCCGTTAAGTGATTTATATGAATCTTTAATGTTCCTTTCGTGGGGTTTCGCCATTATTCATAGGGTTCCTAAAATAGGGAACCAGAAAAATTTTTTAAGCGCAATAACCGCGCCAAGTGCCATTTTGACTCAAGGATTTGCCACTTCGGGTCTTTCAACTGAAATGCATCAATCTGCAATATTAGTACCTGCTCTACAATCCCAGTGGTTAATGATGCACGTAAGTATGATGTTATTGAGCTATGCAGCTCTTTTATGTGGATCGTTATTATCAGTAGCTCTTTTAGTCATTACATTTCGAAAAAATAGAGGTATTCCTGGTAAAAGCAATCATTTATTAATTGGGTCATTTTCCTTTGTGAATGAAAAAAGAAGTGTTTTACAAAAAACTTGTTTTCTTTTGTTTATGAATTATCACAGGTATCAATTGACTCAGCAATTAGATCATTGTAGTTATCGTGTCATTAGTCTAGGGTTTACTTTTTCAACCATAGGTATTCTTTCGGGAGCAGTATGGGCTAATGAAGCATGGGGGTCTTATTGGAATTGGGACCCCAAGGAAACTTGGGCATTTATTACTTGGACCATATTCGCGATTTATCTACATAGTAGAACAAATCAGAACTTTCAGGGTGTGGATTCGGCAATTGTGGCTTCGATCGGATTTCTTATAATTTGGATATGCTATTTTGGAGTCAATCTATTAGGAATAGGACTACATAGTTATGGTTCATTCACATTAACATCTAATTGAAGAAAAGGCCTGAAGAATACATAGGAACATCGTCCCGTATATAAAGAAAGTTTGTGCAAGTTTTTGAGAACCATTTGAATCAAGTAGTGATTCAAATGGTTCTCAAAAACTCCAGATATATCTGATTCCAATTCACTTCATTCTTTTTTCTTTCATTGCATTGTACAGTGAACGATTTTTAAAATCACAGGATTCTTTGACTTTATGTCTTGTCTTATTGATGAAAACTATTTATGAAAATAATTAGATAGAATAGCTTCTATCCTGTCAATTGATAGCGAGAGAACGAAATCAGGATAAATACCAATACCTATTACGGGTAGAAGGATACAGACCGAAACAAATAGTTCTCGTGGTCCAGAATCCACAAAATAAGAGTTTGGAACGTTGAATAGCTTGTATCCATAGAACATACGGCGTACCATAGATAATGAATAAATAGGAGTTAATATCATTCCAATTGCCATTACAAAAGTAATTAGTATTTTTGGTATTAAAAGATATTCCGGACTGGTAATTATTCCAAAAAATACTACCAATTCTGCAACAAAACCACTCATTCCTGGCAATGCAAGAGAAGCCATTGAGAAGCTACTGAACGTGGTAAATATTTTTGGCATTGGGATAGCTATTCCTCCCATTTCGTCGAGATAAACAAGACATATTCTATCGTAACTCGTTCCCGCCAAGAAAAAAAGCGCAGCACCAATAAATCCATGAGAGATTATTTGTAAAACGGCTCCATTGATTCCCGTATCGGTTATGGAACCGATTCCTATAAGTGTGAAACCCATATGAGATACGGAGGAATAGGCTATTCTCTTTTTTAAATTGCGTTGACCGAAAGAAGTTGAAGCTGCATAGATTATTTGAATCGCTCCTACTATCATCAACCAGGGAGAAAATATAGAATGAGCATGGGGTAATAATTCCATATTGATCCGAATCAATCCATATGCTCCCATTTTTAATAAGATTCCCGCTAGAAGCATACATGTACTGTAATGCGCTTCTCCGTGGGTATCTGGTAACCATGTATGCAGGGGTATAATCGGCGATTTGGCAGCATAAGCAATAAGGAAGCCAAAATAGAATATTATTTCCAACCCCAAAGGATAGGATTGATTAGCTAATGTTTCAAAACTTAATGTTGGTTCATTGGAGCCATATAAACCCATACCCGGAACTCCCATTAAGAGAAAAATAGAACCCCCTGCTGTGTACAAAATAAACTTTGTAGCTGAGTACAGACGTTTCTTCCCTCCCCATATGGATAGAAGTAGATAAACAGGAATTAATTCTAACTCCCACATGAGGAAAAAAAGTAAAAGGTCTCGAGAAGAAAATGATCCTATTTGACCACTGTACATTGCTAACATCAGGAAATGGAACAATCGCGAATCTCTAGTAACTGGCCGAGCCGCTAAAGTAGCTAAAGTAGTGATGAATCCCGTCAGTAAAATGGGTCCTATGGAAAGTCCATCAATTCCTAGTCTCCAGTGAAAATCAAAAATATTTATCCATTTATAAGCCTCCTCCAGTTGGATTAATGGATCGTCCAATTGGAAATGATAACAGAATGCATAGGTCATTAGAAGGAGTTCTAATAAGCATATACAAATAGTATACCACCGAACCACCTTATTTTTATTTCCTCTATGAGGAAGAAAGAAAATTGAGGAACCCGCAGATATCGGCAAAACAACAATTATTGTTAACCAAGGAAAATAACTCGTGGTAAAGACAAGATAGACTTTGACCAGAAAAACCCGCGCTCGGAATAATTTCTCGAGTACGGGTTTTTGTCGGTAAAGAGGAATCAAATGGATTCAAGTGGATTTTTCTGGAACGTATCAATAAGCTAGACCCATGCTGCGAGTTGTCTCATGCCATAAGTAAACCCGAACACTCAAGAAATCCGTTGGACAAGCGGATTCACATCTCTTACAACCTACACAGTCCTCTGTTCTTGGAGCAGAAGCAATTTGTTTAGCTTTACATCCGTCCCAAGGTATCATTTCCAATACATCTGTGGGGCAGGCTCTTACACATTGAGTACACCCTATACATGTATCATAAATCTTTACTGAATGTGACATTGGATCTATAAATTTTTTGAACTTTATCCATTTTCGATCTGGTTATAAATTAGTAGTAATTGAATTGGATATTGTAGACGCCAGACGAATCAGTGGTTTACCAGAATTTTTTTTTTTATAATCAATCTACTTCTGGATCTGTTCATGAGAGAGGGCCAAGATACTTTGATTTCTTACGTTTCAGCAAACATGGCCATACGAGTCATACATGCTAATTCTAAAATGGGTGAATATATTATAGATATACATCTGTCTTTATTTAGATCATTACGACTATTTATTCAACAAATTCGATTGATTGATACGAGTTGATTTTCGGTTACGATGGATCGATGAAACAATAGCCGGCCCAATAGCTGCTTCAGCGGCTGCAATAGCTATAACAAAAATGGAGAAAATATCTCCTTTTAATTGACGACTATCAAACAAATCAGAAAATGTTACGAGATTTATATTAACCGCATTCAGTATAAGCTCAAGACACATAAGTGCTCTAACCATGTTTCGGCTTGTGATCAATCCATAAATACCGATAGAAAATAAATAGGCACTCAAAATAAGTACATGTTCGGTCATCATTGACCAACTCCTCATCAATCTCGATTCATTTCAATATGAACAACAATTTAACCAATTTGATTGACTAGAATATAACAAGTACGAAACAAAGTAAGGTATTAGTAATGGATCGAACTAAACCCCTTTCAATTTAATATATGAACAATATGAAAATAGAACTGAAGAAAAATGGATGTGATAACAATAACATAGAACAAAACAAGACTTTATTTATTTTGGATTTAGAATTCTAACTATTTATTACTTATTACTGACGGGCCATAGCAATTGCACCTATCAAAGCAACTAAAAGAATTATAGAAACGAGTTCAAATGGAAGGTAAAAATCTGTTGATAAATGAATCCCAATTTGTTGAACGTTACTTGTTAGGTCCTGCTCTATAATCTGGTTTGATCTTGTAGTCCAAATAATCCCGTACCACGACGTATCCGAGATAGTAGTAATTAGTAAAAAAAGAATACTTGTACAAACCAGTGAAGTGACCCCATCCCCAACGGTCCAAAGATAGAAATCGTTGTAATATTCTGAACCATTCATGAACATCACAGCAAATACGATTAAAACATTTACAGCTCCCACGTAAATAAGGAGCTGTGCAGCAGCTACAAAATAGGAGTTAGATGGAATATGGAATAAGGATATACAAACAAGAACCAATCCCAACGAAAAGGCAGAATAAATCGGATTGGTAAGTAATACCACCCCCAGACCTCCTAATATAAGACCTGATCCCAGAAATACTAAAAGAATATCATGTATTGGTCCAGGTAAATCCATTATGTGTAAAATAAGAGATAAATAAGTTGAAATATTTCATAAACTTACTGATCGATCCAAGAAAAAATAGGTTACCTTTTTTTTTTTCTTCTATATGATAGTTCCTAATTGAATCCTAATGTGGTATGGATTGATATAGATACAGTTATTGGATCAATCCCGCTACTCTATCCGAAAGATCGGAATTGTATATTTTGAAATCATCACGGATATATGAATCCATTCTAAATCCAAATCAAGCCGTAATTCTCACCAACCAATAGTTATGATTTGTAGTTACTGACCTAGCAAAATGAAAGAAGCGTCACTTCTTTACTTTAGATCAAAAATGAATCTTAGTAATTGGTAATCGTTCTTGAATCAATAGGTTTACCCGTGACTATTTTTATTTTAATTCATAATTGTTCGAATTGTGTAATCTCCAATTACTGACATTGGTAATCGACCCAAAGCAATTTGATTATAATTCAATTCGTGACGATCATAAGTAGAAAGTTCATATTCTTCAGTCATTGATAAACAGTTTGTTGGACAATACTCGACGCAGTTACCACAAAATATACAGATTCCAAAATCAATACTATAATTAAGCAATCGTTTCTTTCTAATATCTGTTTCAAATCTCCAATGAACAACGGGTAGATCTATAGGACATACCCGAACACATACTTCACAAGCAATGCATTTATCAAATTCAAAGTGAATTCGACCACGAAAACGCTCCGATGTGATCGATTTTTCATAAGGATATTGAATAGTCACAGGTAAACGATTCACGTGGGATAAGGTAATCATGAAACTTTGACCAATGTACCTTGCAGCTCGTATTGTTTGTTGACTATAATTCATGAACCCAGTCACCATAGGAAACATATCGTGGATATCCATGAATAATTTGATGTTTCTTTCTCTTGTTCTAGATAGGTTATGAATCTAGAATATTATATTCTGTTACAGCGAAACGAGTTGGGAAGAAGTTGTTAATAATAGATTGCCTAGAGAAATAGGTAAAAGAAATTTCCACCCAAGATTTAATAGTTGGTCCATTCTCATCCTAGGTAAAGTCCATCTTGTTGTGATAAGAATGAACAGGAACAAATAAGCTTTAGCTAATGTAATAAAGATATCAATTGTCATTCCAAAGACTCCACCCGTTTTATTTATTCTGAAAGGTTCAGGAATGAATATGTACGGAATAGAGAGATTCCACCCGCCCAAGTAAAGAACTGTTACAAATAATGAAGAAACTAGTAGATTTAGGTAAGAAGCAACGTAAAATAAACCAGATTTGATACCTGAATATTCGGTTTGATAACCTGCTACTAATTCCTCCTCTGCTTCTGGTAAATCAAAGGGTAATCTCTCACATTCCGCTAGGGAAGAAATTAGAAAAACTATAAAACCTATAGGTTGACGCCACAGATTCCACCCCCAAAAACCATATTTTGACTGTGCCTCAACTATATCAACTGTACTTGAACTGTTAGATAATCATAGTCGATGATAACATCACTATTCCCATCGCTATTCCAGAACCGCACATGAGACCTCAGCTTCATACGGCTCCTCAATGGCCATAAATAAATCTAAAGACTGGTTCATTATTACCCTGGCATGCTTGTAGATAGAGTAAAGATGCATCGAAGAGTCCCGAATTAGACCAATGGAATTCTGTTCGCCATAATAAAAACAAAAAGCGCTTCTGAATTGATCTCATCCTTTCTAATATAATTAGAATTACAATTCTCTTTGTTCAGTAATAACTTAATCCTTCCATAAAATACTCGTTGTTTCAATAGATATTTCGACCCATATCTTTCGTACGAAAAAAAAAAAATTAGACACTAGTTCATGAGTTATAGTTGATGAATCATGATAAGAATTCTATCTGTATAAATATGGATAGGGTTGAGGAAAGAAAGAATAAACAAAGATCTCTTATTTATTATTCAGTTTTCCTATTGCATTCCATTTCTTTCGTTCCTGTTCTTCTTTCTTACTCAGAAGAGGGTAAGGGGTTTCTAAAAAATAAAGGATTACTTCGTTCTCGACAGTCATTTCTTTAATCAGTGGATAGAAGCGTACTCTGGATCGGAATCGTGAGGAAGTACTGCTTGATCATTTCTACCAACTTAAAGCCCTCATTATGATTCCTTTTATGCAGAAATATCCCTTTGGATACCTTACATTATCTCCATCACTAATCCTTTGTGTACCTTGGTGTTCCTAACCGTCCACTCATTTTTGATTGATCCCCGATATGGTAATACATATATATAGTCGAAACTCCATACAGTTGATCTTTTGCACCCGCTTCAAGTCATGATGACTAATCAACCAATCTTGGGGTAAACAGTTTCGACCGTTTATGTTTACTTCCACTTTACTCTCGTACATAGGGAATGAGGATCAATCTTCTTACTGCAAATTCATAAGCTGTTTTGTTTCACTCATATAACTATCTGATTTAACTCATCGACCCGAATGATGAATAAAAAAAAAAGATATCTATTCAATACATTCAACCCCTTTCCTTTATTTCTAGGAAAGAGGTAAAGGCTCATGTTCCAACGAATCACACGTAGAGATATTGATAACACACACGAAGTTAATGGTATTTCATAACTAATAGATTGAGCAGCAGCTCGTAGACCACCTGAAAAGGAATATTTATTATTCGATCCATATCCTGACATAAGAAGTCCAATAGGAGCAATACTGGAAATAGCGATCCATAAAAAAACGCCTATACTAAGATCGGCTAGAACAAGGCGATAGCCAAAAGGAGTTACTGAATAACTTAGTAGAATGGATATGACCGCTATAGATGGCCCGATACTGAATAAACGAATATCTCCTCTAGAGGGGAGAAGATCTTCTTTCAAAAGTAGTTTGGTCCCATCTGCTAGAGCTTGAAGAATTCCCAAAGGACCGGCATATTCAGGTCCGATACGTTGTTGTATCCCTGCAGATATTTCTCTTTCTAACCACACAATCACGAGTACACCTATTGTGATTCCCGATATAGGAATAAAAATAGGGACAAGCAGCCATAAGAGGTCATAGACCTCTTTTAAGGATTCCGATCTGGAAAAAGAATTGATAGCTTGTACTTCTGTCGTATCAATTATCATTTCAACGATCAACTTCTCCCATAATGATATCTATACTACCTAGTATCGTCATGATATCAGCCAATTTCATTCTTTTAACTAGCTGAGGAAGAATTTGCAAATTGATGAAACCCGGTGGACGAATTTTCCATCTCCAGGGAAAAACACTATTATCTCCTATCATAAAAATTCCCAATTCTCCCTTTGGGGCTTCTATTCTCACATAAAGTTCTTGTTTCGACAATTCAAAAGCGGGAGAAGGCTTTTTACTAATGAATCGATATTCAAAACCATTCCATTCGGAATCCCTTGCTCTATCAAAGCGTCGAACTTCTAAATTCTCATAGGGACCCCCCGGAATTCCTTCCAGAGCCTGTTGAATAATTTTTATGGATTCCGTCATTTCATTGATTCGTACTAAATAACGAGCTAATGAGTCTCCTTCTTTTTGCCACTGGACTTCCCAATCGAATTCATCGTAACACTCATAATGATCAACTTTACGAAGATCCCATTGGATTCCGGAAGCTCGTAGCATTGGTCCTGATAAACCCCAATTTATTGCTTCCTCCCCACCAATAATGCCCACCCCTTCAACTCGTTCCAAAAAAATGGGATTTCGCGTAATAAGCTTTTGATATTCAACAACTCCTGTTAAAGAATAATCGCAGAAATCCAAACATTTATCTATCCAGCCATGAGGTAGATCAGCAGCGACTCCCCCGATACGGAAATAATTATGCATCATTCGCATACCTGTGGCAGCTTCGAATAGGTCATATATCAATTCCCTTTCTCTAAAAATATAGAAGAAGGGAGTTTGTGAACCGATATCCGCCATAAAAGGCCCAAGCCATAATAAATGAGAAGCGATACGACTCAGCTCCAGCATAATAACTCTGATATAGCTGGCTCTTTTAGGTACTTGAATATTTCCTAATTGTTCTGGTGCATTTACCGTTATTGCCTCTGTGAACATAGTAGCTAAATAATCCCAACGTGTTACATAAGGAAGATATTGTATAATTGTTCGGTTTTCTGCAATTTTTTCCATCCCTCTGTGTAAATAACCCAATACGGGTTCGCAGTCAATAACATCTTCACCGTCTAGAGTAACGATAAGTCGAAGAACACCATGCATTGATGGGTGGTGAGGACCCATATTAACTATCACGAGGTCTTTTCTTGTATCCGGTACATTCATATCTTCCCCGATCCATTATTCTATGAATTGCTGAAAACGAAATGGGGTTCATCAAAATTCAAGATCTAATAAACCAAAGAATTGAAACAATCTTCAAATTAACGAGTTTTTGGTTCCCGAATATCTAACTGATCGATTAATTTTTTATAACGCACTCTATTTTTCTTTGACAAATAAGCTAGCAGCCGTTGACGTTTTCCTAGAATTTTCCGCAGACCTATCTGAGATAAATAGTCCTTTTTGTGTAATTCCAAATGTGAAGTAAGTCTCTGTATCTTATTGGTGAAACTGAATACTTGAAATTCAACAGACCCTTTGTTTTTTTCTTCTTGCGGAATAACCGAGATAAATGAATTTTTGACCATAAAAATAATTCTTCTCTCTCTCTCTTTTTTTTTTTTTTCTTTTCCACAGATATGGATTTTACCGATCAGGAATAATAATAATGCCAGTCATTTCAATCTGATACACACAATAATCTGGATCTGGATTTATTCATATACTACTTTTTTTCTATCAAATCAAATTAATAAATAAAATTTAGGATTCGATAGAAAAAAAAAAAAAAAAATTTCTACACCCACAAAAGAAAATGATTTTGATCTAAGAAGATTCTGCCGATTCATTCCTAGATTCAATTGATACGTCATTGAATCGGTATCATGTATCAGAATGTAACACAGCGTGTGTGTACATCGTCTACCTTCATATACCGGATATGATACGCGATATATAGGAAGTGTACCAACCATCAACGAATTCTGAATCGTGGATACATATGTATCCTTGACATACTGAAACGACTGCCATTATTGGTATCAAACCAGTAGCGATTCATACAAGCTAAATCCTCTAATTGATAATTGGGCCAAAGAAACAATTTGAATTGAATGAATTTATTTATATCTGTATCAATATGCTTGTCCTCATCCAAAAATGGCCCACAGTTCCTTACATTGTTGTCATTGAAAAATACTGGATTTCTATCCATAACATTCCTATTTCCGGAATTGAAACAAATTAGAATTCTAAATTCTCTACGACGCCTAGGAGATAGAATATTTTCAGGAACAAGCAAATCATAATGATTTTCGTCTCCATTCACAAGCATCTTTCTATGTTGTGCAATGGATCCATCGAAATAATTCTCATCAACATATCTTTTTTCTCGGTATCTTCCATTAGTTTGGCACTTACTGTTATGGACCAATGAAATACCTATAGTTTGATACATAATAAATTGGCCATCCCATTTTATAGAAAGACGCGCCGGTTCGATAATAAATAGTCCCCTTTTTATCAATTCTGTAAGAGTTAGATCCTTCTGGATCAACATTACATCCAGGTGCATTTCTCCTCTTTGAATAGAGGATATAGCAATTTCCTTTGGATTTCTCAGTCTAAGCAGAAAACAATATACCTTAACATTATTGATCATTCTTTGATTCAAAGGACCATCCCATCTCAATTGAAAAAGCAAATATCTTTTCAGGAAGAACTCTAGTTCCGCTTCCTTGTTACTCTTGGATTGTCTTTTCTTTCCACGTTTTTTAATGTCTGATTCTGTGTAATCCTTTTCAACATCTTTTTGTCGGTTTCGTGCGTCTGAGCCAAGATTTCCTTGGACAAGCTGTTCTTTTTGATTTCGATTCTCTAATTCAAGATATTCTTTTTGATTAGATGATATACGAAGATCCCTTTTTTTATTTTCACTAATGTTTTCATTTTCATTAAAAATGAAAAGAAGTAATTTGATTGGTATAACCCATGGTTTAATCTTATATGCATCATAAAGTGGCACAAATTCTGAGAAGAACCAAGATTCCAGGTTTGATATGGGACGATATACCATTTTTTCATCTATTCCCATCCAATCCAAAAAGTTTTTTTTTGGATTCGATGGGTTGATTTCTTGATGAATCGTGAGATAGAAAAGATCTTTCTTATCAATCATTTGATAATAATTAGTCCCAGTCTTAGTAATTTTATTAATGTTGGTCCCGGTATCCATATCGGTCCAGGCCTCAATATCGATATTCTTTCTAAGACAAAAATTGAAAATTTTCCACTCCAAATATTTTCTATCCGTATTTTTACCCGTATCAGTAATATACTCTTCTCCTAGATAATCACTAATAGATATACCCCCCGGTACATAAAAAGATTCGGTTTTAGGTCTGTTGTAATTATATGGAATCTTTCGGTCCTCATTTACTTGTAATGGGGATCGATAAATATATGAGTCTTTCCTATCCCCATAATTAATATATTTATATGAAAAAAGATCATATCTGTAGTGTTTTTTCAATTTTCCTTTTTGATTCGGCAATAAGTTCACTGCATAATCATTTTGTTTCTTGTAATGAATGAATTGGTCTTTTTCATATGAATTCTTTTTTGAGTCTTTATTTTGAATCGTACGACATTGATTGACCCTATTTCGCCACTTTTGCGGTACTAATCTAGACCATCGAGTCTGAGATAAATTGTATTGATAATGACTCCTTAACCAGTTTTTCCATTCATTTATTCCAGAATTCGGAAGTTTTTTATGCCTTGATTTGGAATCAAATATTTTTCGTGTTCCAAAGTAATTCCTTATTCGATCCTTAAGAAGAAGATATGCTTCTCGATACTGAAGTAAAGATCTCAAGAGAGACTTGTTAGTAACTTGGATTTGTGATAATTTGTAAAATACAGATGCTTGGGACAAGGAATATAGGTCACAACAAATCTTTGATTTCTTATTACTAATATTAGAAAGCGACTTTTTGATAGTCGAAATAAAGTGAATTGTGTTTTGATTTGTTTCATCAATCTCTTCTTTATTTTTTTCATCATTGTAAATGTATTTATTGATAATCTTTTTTGTTGATTCAAGGAAAAGTTGTGCATTGACTCTGGGAATGTTAATGGTACATAGAAAGATATCTATGTATATTCTTTCACTGAAAAATTTCATAAAATAGTGCCATTTGCGTATGAATATGAATATCTCACTTCTTCTTTTTGATATCTTCCAAATATGTTTCTGCGATTCCGATCTTTTATCAACACAACTTGTATCGTTAGGACGAATATTCATATCTGGAGTTAGAAATATTTTTCTTTTGTCTTTTGTGACCCTTTCCATTTGATTTCTGATTAGGGTTGTCCTATCAGACAGATCCTTCATTTTTTTTTCTGTCAGTGAATAATTTGTCCAATCCATGGATCTGATTTGGATGGTCGATTCAGGAACAATCTTATTATTCATTAGGGTTATGGAATATTTTCCATTTTCATTTGGTTCATATACTTTCTTCAATCCAAATAATAAAATTGGGTTTACCTTTGAAAACTCTTTTATTATTCTTTTTATAAATACAACTATTTTGATAATCCATCTTGTTTTTTCTTTTGAGACCTTTAGAAACCATTTTGTTTTTTGTTTGAAAACTCTTAGAACTAGAAAACATTTTTTTTTCGCTTTTCTAATTTTTTTTTTGAGTTCTTTATAAATGGGTCCAAAAAAGGAAGGTCGTTTTCGGGGAGAACCAAAAGGTAGTTCGGTTTCCATTCCCCAGATTGTTAAAAAACAAAAATTGACCTTTTTTCCTTTCTTTTTCATTGGATCTCTATGATGGGATCGTAGCTTGGATCTGCGCCAAGGTTTCAGACAGAAAGGAAATAGGATCTTTATCTGAATACCGTCTGTTAACCAGTCTTTCGGAAATTCTGTTTCTGATAATTGCACACCGTTA